AAAATTAGGTAGGTCGCTAGTATAGTTCCCTATCTATAATTTTGCTATTTACTTAAATATTAAATATAAATAATTTTACTGGAATATTGGAGGAATTCCTTGGATGGGTAGTAAGTACAATTTTGAATGTTTTGCTTATGTACAAAGTAACAAATATTATAATTGGATCGTTCGATCACTTTTCAGTCATTCATTGAATGATAAATCACTACAAGTGAAGGAGATACACGATTTAAATAACGAAAGATCCAATATTTAAAAATTGTATCTAAAATGACTGGAAAAGTAGAAACAAGACCGGATATAATTTGATCATTATGAGCAAATCCAAAATCTTTGTAGACAGAGCCAATCATTAATTCCCAACCGTGGGGCGAATGGAATCCTATACATAAATCAGTTAATAAAAGAATAGAAAAAGCTTTTATTGTGTCGCTTAAGTTGTATAGGAATTCTTGAAACCAAGAGTTAAGAATAACAAGTTCTTCATTACCTAGAATAGAATAACCACTTAGAATACCGAAACAGATTATATTTGTCGAGAAGTGTAAAATTGTATGGATGCGATCCTCGTTGTGCATCTTGATCAATTGGATCGTTTCTTTGTAGATTTCGATGCGAGGCTTTTGTAAATGTGTTTCCGGGTATTCCTTTATCATTTCGTCCAAACGTAAGAGTTCCTCTAAGTCTATGAATTCTTTTAGAATACTCTTTTCTTGAATATCATTCAAAAAAATTTCGGATTGCCTAGTATTCCACCAATTAGTAAACCAAGATTCCAGACTTTTATTAAATGAGAGAGAGATCCACCAAGGCAAAAATACTATAGATGCAAGATATAGAAGGGAAATTAATACTTTCTTTTTTGCCATTTTTTCGTCTGTGAATTTTAAAATTTTTAATGAACGCACCTCATTCGTCGACTCTATATGATACTAATATTTCTATCAAGCATAAGTTCTATTACAAGTCATCGATGTATTTCCGGATTTTTTTGTGATTCAGTACAGCGGTTAGTCCTTGAATTTAGAAAGAATATAGAATAAGAAAGAGCCCTCTTCAAATTAATAGTAGTCGGATTTCGAGACGAAAGAACTCCCGTTCTATCAAAATATCAAATATTTAGAAAAAAATTCTTTACTTTATGATGAAATGTTTTGTTTTGATATATGATGAATCTATCATTTAGATTTGTTACTGAATTGAGTTAAGTGGATTTACATACGCATAAAAAAAATTGTGGACATAAACAATTTCGTTTTAGAATTGTTTCATATACGTTTGCTTTGGCTCGAGTAAGCGTTCTGAAGAAACTTCAGTTAAGTTATGCTATAGAAAAAAAGATGATTCTTGAGTTTTTTATCTCTTGCAAAGTATTCATTCTTCAGTTCCTTTTTTCAAAATACTTCAATTGGTACACGCAAGAAATAGGCCAATTCAGCAGCTTTTTGCTCAATCTCTCGTGGAGTAAAATTCTCATCAGTACGAGTCAAGGGAATGGCTCCTTGTCCTTTTATTTCCATATAAAGGACACGACGAGCATAAATACCCTCTTTAATTTCTATTCTGATGGACTGAATGTCTTTCATAAGGAATCGGAGGAATATGCGACGATTTTTTCCAGGAAATCCCCAACGAAAAATACACACTATGCCCTCTTTTATATCGAATCGATCATAACCACTACCTACATTCCACGAAATTGTGCACCACAAATAGGAGCTAATAAAAAGACCTGCGATCCCATAGAAAGACATCACGATACCTTGTGGAAAAAAAATTATTTGCTGAGAAGGAAATAAAGATATAAAATTCCTACCAAAATAACTGGACGTTCCAACCAATAAAAACCCTAATGAACCTAAAAAAAGAATAAAGGCCCAACAGAAATTACTTGTTTTTCGAGACCCCGCTATAAGTTCTACCCATATACGTTCTGATCGCCAACTCATACTCTAACTAGACCTAGTTGCATTTTATTGGAATTGGGAGAATAACAAAAATAATTTTTTTTTTACTTTTTTTTGTTTCCGAAGTAACTCTCATCAACCAGCACTATTATGATGTGAACCTTTAGGGATAATTCATCGAATTTCTTAGATCCAAACTAAAATAATAACATCCCTTTCATATGATTTCCTAATACATATAGATATATTGACTTTACATTTCAGAAATTCTCCGATCTATTTGAAAATAGTTATAATTCATTTATCATGTTTACACATACATAAGAGCTTATGCCCGAAGGAAGCCGCATATTATACCATATTTTACTAAATAGATATCCGTGTTATGATCCAAGTAAGTCTTGAAAAAAAATATATATATATAAGATTTGTCCTTGTTGTATCTAAAAAATCTTGTTTTTTTGAACATAAAGAGATAAAGAAGCCATTGCAATTGCCGGAAATACTAAGCCCACTAAAGGCACAAAAATGGAGGGGAGACTGTTGAGAGTTATCATAGAATGGGTACCTCGATTTAATATTTGTACCTG